ATATAATGAAATTCCTTGATTGGCTCTTCCCAGAGGAACGATCTATTTTATTTGATTGATGGATCCAATATTATAATGAATTAAAAAAGAGAGTTAATGAATTAAAAAAGAGAGTGTTCTTATTCGAACCGCCTTGTGATCTTCAACCAATTATGTGCTTCAATATAATTACCTGGAGTAAGCGCTATAGCTTGTTTCCAATATTCAGCAGCTTGATCGGACCAAGCCTCCGCAATTTCAGAATCTCCCTGTCGAATGGCCTGTTCTCCCCGGCCGGAATAGGTGGGTCAATTCCTTCCCTTAGAACCGTACTTGAGAGTTTCCTACCTCATACGGCTCAGCAATCAATTCTTTTGGTGTCCCATCTTAATCTACCATATCTAACTGAATAAGATTTCTCGTAAATCTATCCCATTTTTTTTCTCGGGTTAACCAGAAGAGGTTAATTACATGAGTTTCAAACTCTAATTTTGATCAATAATCAGTTTTATCTTTTCTCCCACCTTCAGAAGAACATAGGTATCTACCCCTATCGTTAGAATTTTCTGAAAGGTAACTATCTCGGTTTCATATAGAAAGTCATATAGAATCTTTGAAAAGGACTTTCCTCCAGAAGAAAGAAAGGACTTACTATCTTTGGGATCTGATGCTACACCGCTGCTCAATACCTTAGTAGATCGACTCTATTACATAAGTTGATTCCTAACTTTTATCTCATATCATGACATAAGTAAGCAGTTCTTATTGTATCGGCCCCCAAACCTCGCTAATTGATCTTTACGGTGCTTCCTCCATCAATTAGATCCTTTATCCATAGAATCTAGTATATAGGCCATACCTATTTCTTCCTATTTCGGCTCGTATGAAGTCTCTTTCTTTGCTACAGCTGATAAAAATCGTTGCTTTGAACGATGCATATGTAGAAAGCCTATTTTGTTTCTAGTATTTACTAGAAGATTTGATCTTTCTTTCCTTCTTTCTATAGTGGAGATAGTCGCACGTAATGACAGATCACAGCCATATTATTAAAAGCTTGTGGTAAGAATGGGTTTCGTTCGAGTGCCCGGAAATAATATTCCAAAGCCTTCGTATGTTCTCCGTTGCTTGTGTGGATAAGGCCTATGTTATAGAGTATATAACTTCGATCATAGGGATCAATTTCTGGTCGCGTAGCTTCATAATAATTTTGTAAAGCTTCCGCATAATTTCCTTCGGATTGAGCCGACATCCGTTACGGTCGTTCATTCTATTCAAAGAATCTCCGTTCCAGAACCGTACGTGAGATTTTCATCTCATACGGCTCCTCCCTTCTGTGCATAGTAATAAGGGAAATAATCCATGGAATCAAAAAAGATTGAAATATTTTTATTATGAACTGACAGGGGCTGGTGTTTTTACAAGAAATCTCTAGCCATCCTTCCTGCAAGAGGTCTGTCTTTTCTTAACACCAAGCGTGTTGGTGCTAGATAGAAATGGTAACTCCAACAATTTCTTTGTCCTCAACGCCCCCTATTTCCAGGAATTAGTCACTTCAACGATCTTCGATGGTTATACGGGTATCCAAAGTACGAACGAGATGGATGTTTGTTGTCCCAACCATTCTTGTTAGTCCCGATCCCGATAAGGAAAAGGAGTAATTTATAACAAAGTTTTCGTGTTGTTGATTCCTAGGTGTAGTGCTTCTTCCCCTATGCGGCCTATTGGTACTAGTGAAGTAGTATTGACCTGCAATACAGAACCTATAGGTTAACCTTTCGCTCAATACTAGAATCGACAATTGAAGCATCTGAGGCTGCATCAATCGGGGATACACGACAGAAGGAATTGTTCTATCTCCAAACTAACTTCACCTTCATCAAGCGTAGGTTTATTTCAAGAATCTTTTTTCTTTGTATCCCGAATCATGTCTCTTTCTCATAAGACTGAGGGCGGTAAATAAATAAAAAAAAAAAAAGAATCAAATCGCACCATCTCTGTAATAGGTAAATGCCTCCTTTTCTCCTGAAGTTGTCGGAATTATTCGTAATAAGATATTGGCTACAATTGAAGAGGTCTTATCAATAAAATTTCCATTTATCCGAGATCTAGGCATAGTTAACAGTCCATTCGATAATTCTTCTCATTCCCCCTCGAGGGAAAATGATCCCACAAACAAAGGAATTGTACAGTACGAAATCACATAAAAACAAACAGACTCATTCTAAAAAAAAAGGATGTGGACCTTCCACTCAAATTGTCCCTTTTGGACAGGGATAGATAGGAAATATTTGAATCCGATTGGATTTCATTCAAATTGAGTAGTATACCAATTATTACTATTTTATCGAAGTTGAGGAATCAAGGAATTTTTCCTACGGATTCTGAGAACTCGAGAAGTTTTTTTGTATCCCTCGAGCCTACGGAAGATCTTTCTTTGACGAAAAGTTTTCTATTTAGAATTTAATTGATCGGTCGTACCTGTATTGCAATAATATGAATGACTCGCTATTCACTCGGTTTCTGGGTCATAATCATAAGATTATGTAGGAGAGATGGCCGAGTGGTTCAAGGCGTAGCATTGGAACTGCTATGTAGACTTTTGTTTACCGAGGGTTCGAATCCCTCTCTTTCCGTACCTTCACCTAATTCACCAACGTTACCAACCGCAATGTATCAAATAACAATTGATACCATTATTCCAACAGTAAGACCTTTATTTGATAGAGATTCTTCCTAATTACTGTGGTATGGAAAATGCCGGAAAGAGTGGAAAAGAATGAAAATCTCACTGCTGATCCATTTGTGATACGTGAGTGGGAGAAAAATCCGGATCAAACCCCTTATTTACTTGACTTTGGCGAAAAAGGGGGGGCAAAATTGCCCGAAGCTTTGTTATTTTAGTTAGGTTCAAGTCTGACGAGAATAATATTCTACGACTAGCAACTCATTGATTTTCAAACCGATCCATTTACTATCTATTATTTGATTTACTAATCCTTTATATTGGGATGAGTGAAAAGTCAAATGTTTTGCCAATTCCTCGTGGGGGGATGAATCAATATAATTTTGAATCAAAGCTCTGGATCTTTGTTCATCTCTCGTAGTAATAATATCTCGGGGTTTGCAGCGATAACTTGGGATATTTACTATACGACCATTAACTAAAATATGTCTATGGTTAACTAATTGCCTGGCTCCGGGAATGGTCGAAGCCATACCCAATCGAAAAAGGATGTTATCCAAACGCATCTCAAGTAGTTGTAGTAAAACCTGCCCTGTTGACCCTTTGGCTTTTCCAGCTATACGAACATATCTAAGCAATTGTCGCTCTGTCAGACCATAATGAAAACGCAATTTTTGTTTTTCTTCTAGACGAATACGATATTGAGATCTTTTCCCGGAACGCGATTGGTTTCTAAGATCACTTCCCGGTCTAGGTCTTTTACTAGTTAGTCCCGGTAAAGCTCCCAGACGACGTATTTTTTTGAAACGAGGCCCTCGGTAACGAGACATAAAGACTCCCCCCCTTATTTTTTTATTTATTTTATTGAAATTTCATTTTACAGAATAAACCTAAGTCAGACTGAACTAAACGATAAACGAAGATAAATCTACTGAAGTACTACAAAGAAGAATGATGAATTGTATCAATATCCGGATTATTTTGTATATATAGGAAGTTAAGGATCCTTTTCTTGATTTGTTCTGTAGAGATTTCACTGCTCCAATCAGTTTTTTATTCATAGTTGTAAGTTCCCACGACATAATAGATCGGTGACCCGACATTTGTAAAAGAAAAAAGGGAGGAGTCTTTTCAATATTCCTTGATCTCAAGGAGACATTATCAATCATGGAAAAAATCGGACAAATAGAGAAAAGCCGGCTATCGGAATCGAACCGATGACCATCGCATTACAAATGCGATGCTCTAACCTCTGAGCTAAGCGGGCTCACATAACAGAAATAGTGCATAGGAATTCGGTAAACTACCGGAATCTTAACTATATAATAATTAATATTAATAGAATGAAGAATCGAATTCTATTCCATTAAAAATGATTAATTAATATCATAAGAATATTCTTATATATTAGAATATAACTATAACTATATAGAATTTTTATTGAAAATTCGAGTGATTTCTATTATCATTCTATTAATTCTTATTATATTTTCTATTATTATTAGATTAGAAATTTTATTATTAGAAATTTCTATTTCTTTGATTTCGAATTTTTTTTCTTTAAATGCAAAATATTACATTTGAAATAATTATATATAACTATATCCATATTAGTTATAGCAGATTCTATTAATTCTAAATTCTATTAGATTAGAGCGGATCGGTCCTAAGGAAAGGATAAGATAAGAATGCAATTCAGATCATAATGAGACATTCCTCTGGTTTCATTCGGAAAGGGAGGAGATAGGACGAAAAAAAAAAGAAGAATGAATATCGACCGTTCCAGTATTCCCAATCGCGCGGGAAAAATGAGAGGGAGAGAGACATGTATATGTGGGATATATCCATCCATATTGAATTGCAGATACATCAATGATAGAATCATTTCCGATTGGACCAAATACTGGCCCACCGATAGAGATGAAAGAAGATGGGTAAGAAATAGGAGCAGACACTTTTTCGATATAGGAATCGGTATCTAATGAATTCAAGGGTTCCAACATAAGAGGGGGGATCACAATGAGATCTCGGCCTCATAAGGGGGATATGGCGAAATTGGTAGACGCTACGGACTTGATTGGATTGAGCCTTGGTATGGAAACCTACTAAGTGGTAACTTCCAAATTCAGAGAAACCCTGGAATTAAAAATGGGCAATCCTGAGCCAAATCCTGTGTTCAAAAAACAAGGGTTCAGAAAGCGAGAATCAAAAAAGGATAGGTGCAGAGACTCAATGGAAGCTGTTCTAACAAATGGAGTTGACTGCATTGGTAGAGGAATCGAATCCTTCTATCGAAACTACAGAAAAGATGACCCTGTATACGTACGTATACATACTG